GAGAAGCTGTAGGCATTATTGCGGGTCAATCAATTGGGGAACCGGGGACTCAACTAACATTAAGAACTTTTCATACCGGCGGAGTATTCACGGGTGGTACTGCCGAACATGTACGAGCTCCCTCTAATGGAAAAATAAAATTTGATGAGGATTTGGTTCATCCCACACGTACCCGTCATGGGCATCCTGCTTTTCTATGTTTTATAGATTTGTATGTAACTATTGAGAGTCGAGATATTCTACATAATGTGAATATTCCAACAAAAAGTTTGATTTTAGTTCAAAATGATCAATATGTAGAATCAGAACAAGTGATTGCCGAGATTCGTGCCGGAACGTCCACTTTTCATTTTAAAGAGAGGGTTCAAAAACATATTTATTCTGAGTCAGAAGGAGAAATGCACTGGAGTACTGATGGCTATCATGCGCCCGAATATCCATATAGTAATGTTCATCTATTACCAAAAACAAGTCATTTATGGATATTAGCAGGAGACCTATGCAGATCCAATATAATGTCTTTTTCACTCCACAAGGATCAAGATCAAATGAATGCTAATTCTTTTTCTCTCGAAGAAAGATATATCTTTGATCTCTCACTTACTAATGATCAAGTAATACATAAATTGTTGGATACTTTTGGTAAAAAAGATAGGGAAATTCTTGACTATTCAAAACCTTATCAAATCATATCCAAGGGCCATTGGAATCTCATAGAGCCTTCTACTTATATTCGTCAAGATAATTCCTTGGCGAAAAGGCGAAGAAATAGATTCGTGATTCCCTTACAATATGATCAAGAACAAGAAAATAAACTAATACCCTTTTTTGGTATTTCGATTAAAATACCTAGAAATGGTATTTTACGTAGAAATAGTATTCTTGCTTATTTTGATGATCCGCGATACAGAAGAAGCAGTTCGGGAATTACTAAATATGGGATTGTCGAAGTAGATTCAATCGTAAAAAAAGAGGATTTGATTGAGTATCGAGGAGCAAAAGAATTTAGTCCGAAATACCAAATGCAAATGAAAGTAGATCGATTTTTTTTCATTCCCGAGGAAGTGCATATTTTACCCGGATCTTCTCTCATAACGGTCCGGAACAATAGTATCATTGGAGTAGATACACGACTTGCTTTAAATATAAATACAAGAAGTCGAGTAGGTGGATTAGTCCGAGTGGAGAGAAAAAAAAAGAGTATGGAACTGAAAATCTTTTCTGGAGATATTCATTTTTCTGGAGAGGTGGATAAAATATCTAGGCACAGTGGCATTTTGATACCACCAGGAATGGGAAAAAAGAATTATAAAGGATCAAAAAAATTGAAAAATTGGATCTATGTCCAACGCATTGCACCTACCAAAAAAAAGTATTTTGTTTTGGTTCGGCCCGTAATCACATATGAAATAGCTGATGGGATAAATTTAGCAACACTTTTCTCTCAGGATCTCTTGCAGGAAAAAGATAATGTCCAACTTCGAATTGTCAATTATATACTTTATGGAAATGGCAAGTCAATTCGAGGAATTTCTCACACAAGTATTCAATTAGTTCGGGCTTGCTTAGTATTAACTTGGGACCAAGAAAAAAAGAGTTCTATAGAAGAGGTTCATGCTTCTTTTGTCGAAATAAGGGCAAATAATCTGCTTCGTGATTTCATCCGAATTGAGTTAGTAAAGTCCACTATTTCGTATACCGAAAAAAGGTATGATATGGCAGGTTCAAGATTGATTTCATATAATGAATTAGATCATATCCATATAAATCCTTTTGATTTCAAGGCGAAGATTCAATCATTTCCCCAACATCAGGGAACTCTTGGTACGTTGTTGAATCGAAATAAGGAATGCCGCCAATCTTTCATAATTTTGTCATCATCCAACTGTTCTCGAATTGGCCCCTTCAATACTTCGAGATATAATAATGCCACAAAAGAATCGGATCCCATGACTTCAATTAGGGATTTGTTGGGTCCTTTAGGTACTATTGTGCCTAAAATAGGAAATTTTTGTTCATCTTACTATTTAAGAACTTATAATCAAGTCTTTTTAAAGAAAGATTTTTTACTTGAAAATTTTCAACAAACTTTCCAAGTGCTTCAAGTACTTCCATTTAAATACTGTTTCCTAGATGAAAATAGTAGGATTTATAATCCCGATCCATGCATTAACATCGTTTGGAATTCATTCCATTTGAATTGGTATTTTCTCCATCACGATTCTTGTGAAGAGGCATGGACAATAATTAGCCTTGGACAATTCCTTTGTGAAAAAGTATGTCTATTGAAATACGGATCACACATAAAAAAATCTGGTCAAATTTTCATTGTTCATGTTGACTCTTTAGTTATAAGATCAGCTAAGCCCTATTTGGTCACTCCAGGAGCAACTGTCCATGGTCATTATGGGGAAACCTTTTATGAAGGAGATACATTAATTACATTTATATATGAAAAATCGAGATCTGGTGACATAACGCAAGGTCTTCCAAAAGTTGAACAAATTTTAGAAGTTCGTTCAATTGATTCAATATCGATGAACCTCGAAAGAAGAGTTGAAGGTTGGGACGAACGTATCCGAAGGATTCTTGGGATCCCCTGGGGATTCTTGATTGGAGCTGAACTAACCATAGCCCAAAGTCGTATCTCTTTGGTTAATAAGATCCAAAAGGTTTATCGATCCCAGGGGGTACAGATCCATAATAGACATATAGAGATTATTGTACGTCAAGTAACATCAAGAGTTTTGGTTTCAGAAGATGGAATGTCTAATATTTTTTTACCTGGGGAATTTATTGGATTGTTGCGAGCAGAGCGAGCAGGGCGCGTTTTGGACGAAGCGATCTGTTATCGGGCAATCTTATTGGGAATAACGAAGTCATCTCTGAATACTCAAAGTTTCATATCCGAAGCGAGTTTTCAAGAAACTGCTCGAGTTTTAGCAAAAGCTGCTCTACGAGGTCGTATTGATTGGTTGAAAGGGCTGAAAGAGAACGTTGTTCTGGGGGGGATTATACCGGTTGGTACCGGATTCAACAAATTAGTACATCGTTCAAAACAAGACAAAAACATTCATTTTAAAATCAAAAGGAAGAATCTATTTGAGTTGGAAATAAGAGATATTTTGTTATACCATAGAGAATTATTTTGTTCTTGTGCCCCAAACACTTTCCATGAGACATCAGACCAATCATTTACGTAATGTAATTTATTAATTCCTAACAAGAGGTTCATTCTTTTTACTTTAACTCTTTGGTCCGATTATGGATCTCGTAATCAATGAAATAAAAAATGAAATTCATGGTTTGGGTCGTAGATCAATGTTCAATCCTGGTAGAAGGTTCCGTCGGAACAATTATTTATTTCACAGGGTACTGAATCTCTTTGAAAAAAAAGAAAAAGATAAAGTGTGAGAAAATGGGAAGACGATATTGGAACATCAATTTGGAAGAAATGATGGAAGCGGGAGTTCATTTTGGTCATGGTACTAATAAATGGAATCCTAGAATGGCTCCTTACATCTCTGCAAAGCGTAAAGGTATTCATATTATAAATCTTACTCTAACTGCTCGTTTTTTATCAGAAGCCTGCGATTTAGTTTTTGATGCAGCAAGTAGGGGAAAAAAATTCTTAATCGTTGGCACCAAAAAGAAAGCAGCGGATTTAGTAGCATCAGCAGCAATAAGGGCTCGATGTCATTATGTTAATAAAAAATGGCTTGGTGGTATGTTAACGAATTGGTCTACTACAGAAACAAGACTTCAGAAGTTCAGGGACTTAAGAGCAGAACAAAAGATGGGGAAACTAAATCGTCTCCCCAAAGGAGATGCAGCAATGTTGAAGAGAAAGTTATCTACCTTGCAAGCATATCTGGGTGGGATCAAATATATGACGGGATTGCCCGATATTGTAATTATCGTTGATCAGCAAGAAGAATATACGGTTCTTCGAGAATGTTTCATTTTGGGTATTCCGACGATTTGTTTAATCGATACAAATTGTGACCCAGATCTTGCAGATATTTCTATTCCGGCCAACGATGATGCTATAGCTTCGATTCGATTGATTCTTACCAAATTAGTATCTGCAATTTGTGAGGGCCGTTCTAGTTATATAAAAAATGGTTGATTATCTTATCATTACTCTTATCATTAAGAAGAAGAAAGAAGAAGATTAGTTTGTTTTTGGTGAACTCTCTTTGATTGTTACTATTTTGGTTTGCATCTTTTGGAGTTTGAACTATGTTTTGACTATCGAATAATATTTAAAAGATAAAATGATTGGTATTTTTTTTATGTGATTTCTCGGTATCCGAAATATACGATTCATAACTTAAATTCATGAATGAACATAGATGAGTTGAGAAAGAGATAGAGATGGTTGAATCAAAATAATTACTTTTTTGAAGTTCGATTTATGTTAGAGGACAATATGAATGTTATACCATGTTCCATTAAAACACTCAAAGGGTTATACGATATATCAGGTGTAGAAGTAGGCCAACATTTATATTGGCAAATAGGAGGTTTACAAATTCATGCCCAAGTACTTATCACTTCTTGGGTTGTAATTGCTATCTTATTAGGTTCAGTGATCATAGCTGTTCGGAATCCACAAACCATTCCGACCAACGGTCAGAATTTCTTTGAATATGTCCTTGAATTTATTCAAGACTTGAGCAAAACTCAGATTGGAGAGGAGTATGGTCCTTGGGTTCCTTTTATAGGAACGATGTTCCTATTTATTTTTGTTTCTAACTGGTCAGGTGCTCTTTTACCTTGGAAAATCATAAAGTTACCTCATGGAGAGTTAGCTGCGCCCACGAATGATATAAATACTACTGTTGCTTTAGCTTTACCCACATCAGTGGCATATTTCTATGCGGGTCTTAGCAAAAAAGGATTGGGATATTTCGGGAAATACATTCAACCAACTCCAATACTTTTACCAATTAATATTCTAGAAGATTTCACAAAACCTTTATCTCTTAGTTTTCGACTTTTCGGGAATATATTGGCTGATGAATTAGTGGTTGTTGTTCTTGTTTCTTTAGTGCCTTCAGTAGTTCCTATACCTGTCATGTTTCTTGGATTATTTACAAGTGGTATTCAAGCTCTTATTTTTGCAACTTTGGCTGCGGCTTATATAGGTGAATCCATGGAGGGTCATCATTGACTAACTTTCTAAATAGTCTTTTTTGAAGCTTATCCCAATTCAAGCAATGCGGGGAGTTCAATATTATCCACTGGGTTGGAGAATCAAATACAAATAGTTACATGTATGTATATATGAAGAAAGATAGATGATATTGCAGAATTTGGAAGAGAAAGAAGAGTTGGGGATCCTACTACATATATATATGTAATGCATCAATCCTTGTGTATGTTTCGAAGAATGGTTTCAGAATACGATTTCATAGAATAAAAAGTGCAGGTGATTTACGTTATGGAAGAATAAAAGTATATGTTATTTACTAGTTAGATAGTAATTACCCCTATCTCTTTTTTTCTAGCCCACCGCATTTAGATGGATTCCCATATCAGTCCTTTTTCTATTTTTTTTGTTATTGTGAATTGAATGAAAGAGAAAGAATAGAATAGTTTATAAACAAAGAAACGCAATGACTAAAACCGTATACATATCTATTTACATAAGGTAGAAAGGAAAAACGTTATATCGAAGTAGTTCTTACAATTCAGTAATATTCTGAATTTCATTTGGAACTTTTAGCTACTTCGACCCGATATATTTTAGTGATAAAGATCAAAAAATAAAAAAATAAATGTAGTATAGTAAAAGTAGAAAAAGAAGTAGATTAAGTACTAATTCATTGGTTGGTTGTATCATTAACCATTTCTTTTTTTGGTGCGAGGAACTTACCATGAATCCACTTATTTCTGCTGCTTCCGTTATTGCTGCTGGATTGGCTGTAGGGCTTGCTTCTATCGGACCTGGGGTTGGTCAAGGTACTGCTGCGGGCCAAGCCGTAGAAGGTATTGCGAGACAACCAGAAGCAGAGGGTAAAATACGAGGTACTTTATTGCTTAGTCTAGCTTTTATGGAAGCTTTAACAATTTATGGACTGGTCGTGGCATTAGCTCTTTTATTTGCAAATCCTTTTGTTTAATGTTGAATTTTATCGTAGAATAAAAATGTAAAAAAAAAAGAAGAATAAAAACATAACCATAACTAATAAATTTGAGAATTCGCAAATTCCATTAAGAATAATAAGCGGAGTGATACAAAAATCACTCTGTTCTTTGTTAGTCCTATCTATAAGGGGAGAGCTTATGAAAAATATAACCGATTCTTTTGTTTCCGTGGGGCACTGGCCATCCGCTGGGAGTTTCGAGTTTAATACCGATATTTTAGCAACAAATCCAATAAATTTAAGTGTAGTGCTGGGTGTATTGATTTTTTTTGGAAAGGGAGTGTGTGCGAGTTGTGTATTTCAAGAATAGGTTGGATTTAACCGGCTGCACTTTCTTTATATTTATGTATTCTTTTTTATAGCAGAAATAGGAACAAAGGGTGCACAATCTCGACGAATTACTTCGGAATTGGATTTCATTCAGAAATCATATGTAAGAACCATAGCATTTCGTGACTAATTGGTAAATGAACTTTGATTCTCTTCTCTATAAACCAATAATGTTGAGGTCTTTTACATGGTTAAAGATAAATTATTTGAAGTCCAGGCACAGCATAGTATGGTACTCTTTCTACCGCTACGTTAGTACCAAAAAGGTTTAGAAATGAGAAAAAAGGAAAATAATTGGGAATTTATCCGATGTAGAACACTCGTATGGATAAAATTATTTGAACCATTAACTGGAAAGATGGGTCCCCCTTTTTTATCCACTGCCGAATCGACGACCTATGTATTGTATTTGTATAAAAAAAGAATTTTTTGGATGAAAAAAAATCGAAATCTCATTCTAATAATAATGAGAATGAAGTTCATAATTCTATTCAATTCTATTTCTATTATAATTTTGATCTAAATTATCATAGCATATAAAGAAGAAAGAATAGAATTCTTTTTTCTTTAAAATCTTTTTTTTGTGGAAATAAGTTGTAAATAAAGAACAAATAAAGAAACAACTTTGCTGACAATTTTTTCTTTTTTGTCTGGTCTGAAGAGTCCTCTTAACATTCTGATGTTAGATCAGTTTCGATATCTTTGAATACGAACAGAAAAGAGAGGATAGGCTCATTCCGTTCAAAGATATGGGAATGCCCATCAATCAAAGAAAAGATAAAAGAAACAATTGAGCGTGAGAGCCAAATGAATCGAAAGATTCATGTTTGGTTCGGGAAGAGATATGATAGTTGTGAAATGAATGGAAAGATAATCTACTTTCATTAAATGATTTATTAGATAAGCGAAAACAGAGGATCTTGAGTACTATTCGAAATTCAGAAGAATTACGTAGAGGAGCCATTGAACAGCTCGAAAGAGCTCGGGTTAGATTACGGAAAGTGGAAATCGAAGCAGA